TCATACATAAATCGAGTCAATGCAGAGGAAATGAATACATTTCTATACTATTTAGTAAGTGCAATAGATAAAGCATAATCTGGATTATGCCAATCACTTATTCTACTGGATCTTACGGAGCCAGTTCATATCATATACGACACGACCGGGTCTGATCATAGAAAGGATTCTCTTCAAACGAACCAGCCTATCCTCTGTATGGGGCTTACGCGATGGTTGGAACAAAGACACATTTTTGTTGTAAATTCAAATGTGGCAGATAAAGACATATATCTGCACGGCCCGATCAATAGTTCAAGTCACACACTCCCATAATCCATTTTATTTTCGGAGAATTCGCTTCAACTATAAGTGTCAAAAATATAGATTTTTGTAGAGTTGAAGAGAAATATCCAAATACATGTCTTATTTTTTTCAATAATCCATATTTGTAGCAATGAAATACTGTTGTTCCTACCCCAAGTGATAAATGATTGATTCAAAATATTAATGGTATAGAGTCTTCCTTATAAAGGGCCCGAAATACCTTGTTTACGTATCATTGGGAAATGCATTAACATAAATACGGCAGTAAGAAGAGGTAATACAAAAGTGTGTAAACTATAAAAACGGGTCAAAGTGGATTGTCCCACACTAGCACTTCCGCGTAATAACTCTACCAGGGGCGATCCTATTACAGGAATAGCATCAGGCACGCCCGTTACAATTTTTACTGCCCAATAACCAATTTGGTCCCAGGGTAAGGAATAACCAGTTACACCAAAAGATGCGGTTAATACACCCAAAACCACACCTGTAACCCAAGTCAATTCACGAGGTTTTTTAAAACCACCAGTGAGATACACACGAAATACGTGCAGAATCATCATTAGGACCATCATACTTGCCGACCATCGATGAACTGATCGGATTAACCAACCAAAGTTAACTTCAGTCATTATATATTGAACAGAAGCAAAAGCCTCTGTAACGGTCGGACGATAATAAAAAGTCATAGCAAACCCCGTAGCTACTTGTACTAAAAAACAAGTAAGCGTAATTCCTCCTAGACAATAAAATATGTTGACGTGAGGAGGAACATATTTACTAGTTATATCATCTGCAATTGCCTGAATCTCAAGACGTTCTTCGAACCAATCATAGATTTTATTGAGATAGGTAAACCAAGGAGACCCCCCCCGAGAACCGTATATGAAAATTTCATCTCGTACGGCTCAAACAGAAACACCCCAATACTATAGTTCTAACGGATGTGTGGAATAGAAAGTTTAAAATTTATTAATTCTATGATTCCATTTTTTCTTAAGATATGAAAGAATAAAAAACCCGAAAACTATTCTTTGTGGTTATAATGCCAAAAAATCAAGTCGGCTCATTCGTCTCTATATTGATCGTTATAGGCCTCTTGAATCTTCTATTTACCTATTTTCTTTGTTGTTATTTATGTGTAATGCGGCTTTACTGCTGTTTTTTTTTATTGATAGGAATTCTCTTGTTAAGACCCTATGAATCGATTAAAACCTCAGATTCATACTAGAACCACGATGATTCAATAAAACCTTCTCAAACTAAGTCCCAAAATTCCCTGAGTTAAGAACCGTTGGATCATCACTTATTCAATGACTAGATCTAATGACGAAAAATCAAAAGAAATCTTTGTCCTTTGATCAAAATAAGCATAAACGGAAGTTTGAAAGAATCAAAATCTTTCTATTTATAACTTCTAACTCTTTTAAAAATTTTTTGAAGTCCGGCCACGAGGTCTGACTATTAAGTATGAATCATAGTTCTAATACTTTAGTAATCTATAGTAATCTATTTCATATATTCCGTGCTCCAGATACTAAAACGAATATCCGACGAAGTAAAACCATCTCTATCAAGATGACAGATCTATTCTCTGTACTAGCCATAGGATCAATTATACCAAGTCACACACTCATATTCCGGAAATACAGAAAAAAAGAAATTCCACGGTCGAACTACCAAAATAGAATGGGATAAAAATCAGAAAACTAAACGCTTCACTTTGGATTGAAAAAGCTAGTTAATGGTTCTTGTAAATCTAATTCATTGAAATTCCATCCAGTAAAATGGAAGAATTATAAATCTCCAAAATAATAGATAGAAATACTGCAAATAGAGCCATTGCAAGACCCATCAAAGGAGTAGTTCCCCAACCAGGAGCTACTTTACCATATTCTGAATTCAATGGTTTCAATAAACTCCCGGCATTAGTTCGTTTTGGGCGGCCAGATCTAGAACTACCCTCAACGGTTTGTGTAGCCATAATATTTTATATTCATTAAGATCTGTTGACTTTGTATACCATTCCGTTGTAAATAAATGATCTTATCATAGATCCATTGTGGTCTTAAAACTACATAATGTCTTAAAACTATATAATAATGGAAACAGCAACCCTAGTCGCCATCTTTTTATCTGGTTTACTTGTAAGTTTTACTGGGTACGCCTTATATACTGCGTTTGGGCAACCCTCTCAACAACTAAGAGATCCATTCGAGGAACACGGGGACTAGTCGAAGTAATGATCCTCCCACTATTGGGAGGATCATTACTTTCAATTGAGATAATGAAAAATCATTTCATCCTTTTACTTTTTAGTTGGAACTTTAGGCGGTTCGCGAAAAAAGATAGCGAAAAAAATTATTCCTAGAGTTGAGACTAAAAGGAATGTATAAACCAATGCTTCCATAGATTCGATCGTGGTTTACAATTATAGCTTCCATACCTGTTTATTTTGGACCGTCTCCCGGATAAAGAAAGAACAAAAGTCAAAGAAAAGGCAGCGAGTCAAATGTCAAATCAAGATTTATCCGGTACCCCAACCCTATAGTCAGTCAAATAAAATAAAAACGAAAAGTAACAAAGCAATATTGTATCAAACTACCTGTCTTCGTGTAGTTGGATCTCCAAGTTTTTGGAATGTTCCAAATTCCACTTGAGCATCTAAATCCGGATCAATACCAGCAAAAACATCTCTAAACAAGGTTCTAGCACCATGCCAAATGTGTCCGAAGAAGAAGAGCAAAGCAAACGAAGCATGCCCAAAGGTAAACCAACCCCTTGGACTGCTACGAAAAACACCATCGGATTTCAAAGTAGCACGGTCTAATTCAAAAATTTCACCCAATTGAGCACGTCTAGCATATTTTTTCACAGTAGCAGGGTCACTATAACTGACTCCATTCAGTTCGCCGCCATAGAACTCAACAGTTACACCTACTTGTTCGACACTATATTTTGATTCTGCCCTTCTAAAAGGAACATCGGCTCTAACAATTCCGTCCCCGTCGACCAAAACAACTGGAAATGTTTCAAAAAACGTCGGCATACGACGTACAAAAAGCTCATGCCCCTCTTTATCTCTAAAGATAGGATGTCCTAACCACCCAACAGCTATTCCATCCCCGTTGTCCATTGAGCCCGCTCTGAATAATCCCCCTTTTGCCGGATTATTGCCGATGTAATCATAAAAAGCTAGTTTTTCAGGAATTTTAGACCAAGCTTCGGATAAACTTTGATTTTCGGCTAAGCCAGCACCAATTCTTCGATATATTTCTTGTTGGAAGTATCCTTGATCCCATTGATAGCGCGTGGGACCAAACAATTCAATCGGGGTAGTTGCTGAACCATACCACATAGTTCCAGCAACTACAAAAGCTGCAAAAAAGACAGCAGCAATACTACTGGAAAGGACGGTTTCAATATTTCCCATACGTAATCCTTTGTATAGGCGTTGGGGTGGACGAACACTAAGATGAAATAGACCTGCCAATATACCTAAGGTCCCTGCTGCAATATGATGAGAAGCTATTCCTCCCGGAACAAAAGGATCAAAACCCTCCACACCCCACGCTGGATTTACGGCCTGTACCCTTCCGGTTAGTCCATAAGGATCGGACACCCATATTCCAGGACCATACAATCCTGTTACATGAAATGCACCAAAACCAAAGCAAGCCACCCCTGAGAGAAATAAATGAATTCCAAAGATCTTAGGCAAATCCAAAGAGGGTTTTCCTGTACGTTCATCAGTAAATATTTCTAGATCCCAATACACCCAATGCCAGATAGCTGCCAAAAAACACAAGCCAGAAAACACAATATGTGCCCCGGCCACACCTTCGTAACTCCAAATACCCGGATTCGTTACAGTCCCCCCTGTAATACTCCAACCGCCCCATGAATTCGTTATTCCTAAACGAGTCATGAAGGGTATAACGAACATACCCTGTCTCCACATTGGATCAAGAACAGGATCAGAGGGATCAAAAACGGCTAATTCGTATAGAGCCATCGAACCGGCCCAACCAGCAACCAGAGCTGTATGCATTATATGGACAGAAATCAAACGACCGGGATCATTCAATACGACGGTATGAACACGATACCAAGGCAAACCCATGGAAATACCCCTTTATCAACGAAAAATAGACACAATGTAACTTTATTGCATTGGAAAAGGAAAAAGCTATGCTATAGACCCCTTTTTTAGGGGATTCTCTCGGGGAAAGGATTAATATTTGTTTGATGCTTTTCGTAATAATTACTTTTAGTAATAATGAAACTATTTTGTTCGTAGGAACAAAAAGAAGCAGATCTATTCTACACCCGATAAGTAACAATACGCAATGGTAAGGGGGTTGATACCATTTTATATGAGTGAATATATATATATTTGTTCATCATTCAAAGGACTCATTTGTAAGAATTTTCCTTTATTCATTTTGTCTTCTTTTTTTATGAACTTAGTCAATCTATGGATAAAATAGGATAATAAAATCAATAGTATTAGGCCACTAAACCCACTGTTACGCTTTCACATCAAAGTGAGATATAGTACTTAATTTTTCTTTTATTTAATGCCTATTGGTGTTCCAAGAGTACCTTTTCGAAGTCCTGGAGAGGAAGATGCATTGTGGATTGACGTATAGTGCGACTTGTCAGATATATTGGGCATACGGTATTTCCCCGTTCTCTTCCCCGATCGAGATATCCCCTCTTTCGCCCGAGAAAGATTGATTCAATTATCAAAAATTTGGAGCGTGAAGTGCAATTAGATCCATTTTTTAGGGAGGGTATACGGACTAATATTATCAATTAGAATAATTTATGGTTGGCTTGGTTAGACCAATCAAATGAAGTATCCAGGCTCCGTTTAGAAAGAAAACCAATTGGTAATAAATATATTTATGATTACGACTTAATATCATATTTATATCATATTTTAGTTATTTCTATTTATTTAGATATTTAGAAATAGAAGTGATCTCAAACTGTTAATCAATCGAGTAATATGATAAATGCGTTGAATATTTGTTGGAAGACATGAAATAAATTGAAAAAAAAAATGGGGAAGTCATAGCAAAAGGACGTGGTATTGGGGCATTTGTCCTATATGTACAAATCCAAATCGGGCGGATCTTTACTCGGAGTAGAGCATAAACCTAAAAAAATTGAAGAAGCCCAGTCAGGAACAAGAAAATTACATCGCGATTTAGATTGTATCTCGATGAAACAATACATCAATGAGAAGTTAGTCAGATAAGTTTAGCAATTTTTTTTAGATAAACAAAACAGGCCAAAACTCATCTTTCTTGAAAAATGAAAGAAAAGTCCATTTTATAAGTTAAAAAAACCTGTTAGGTTAGGAAAAAAAAAGCTAGAATCTACACATTGATTCCTTTTTTTCATGATTTTTGTTGAACCGTATGCATCAAAAGGTGCATGTACGGTTTCTAAGGGATACCATTTTATCCCAATCAACCGACTTTATCGAGAAAGATTACTTTTTTTAGGCCAAGGGGTTGATAGCGAGATCTCGAATCAACTTATTGGTCTTATGGTATATCTTAGCATAGAGGATGATACCAAAGATCTGTATTTGTTTATAAACTCTCCTGGCGGATGGGTAATACCCGGAGTAGCTATTTATGATACTATGCAATTTGTGCGACCAGATATACAGACAATATGCATGGGATTAGCCGCTTCGATGGGATCTTTTATTCTTGTTGGAGGGGAAATTACCAAACGTCTAGCATTCCCTCACGCTCGGCGCCAATGAGTTTTTTATTTGATTTGAGAGAAAAAAAGAAAACTATGCCTTCGCACTATATGAATATTAAGTAATAATAGCATGGCACTTCGAATTCGATATGAGAAATTTTTTTTAAACCCTTAGATTACGTATCGAAAGAGTAGTATGAGATAAAAAGGCATTTTCGATTTTAGCCAATCTATCGGGAGGCCTATTTCAGCGTCACAAACTTTTTTGTTTTCACAGCAGGGGCTCTTAATCTTAACAATTTTTAGGTTATGAAAGAATATGAAAATAAATCTTGTTTTTTTATTTGAAAAAAAAAAGAAACTTTGGGATTGCTAAATAACAGACGAAATAAATATATAAAGCAACGGAACCATCATAGTATTTTTATAGTATTTTTTTTTGAACTACTACAAAAGGAAGGATGGTTATTGGATCATTTACCAACCCGAGTCTGATAGACCCTATCATTTATTTTATATTTCTTCGATGTAAGTAAGGTAAGGTAAAAAAAGCGAATTCCATTATAGAGCCGTATGCAATGCGCAAAAGATGCCTGTACGGTTGTTCAATTATATCTTTTTGATTATTCTTTATCTCCTCACTTTCATCATGCGAGATAGAAGAAACATTTTTTATGTTATATCATATATTATCAGGGTAATGATCCATCAACCTGCTAGTTCTTTTTATGAGGCACAGACGGGAGAATTTGTCCTGGAAGCGGAAGAGCTGCTGAAGCTGCGCGAAACCATCACAAGGGTTTATGCACAAAGGACAGGCAAACCCCTATGGGTTGTATCCGAAGACATGGAAAGAGATGTTTTTATGTCAGCAACAGAAGCCCAAGCTCATGGAATTGTTGATCTTGTAGCGACTGAATAAAAAAGAAAAAGAACAAGGATTTCACATGAATTCGTGATTTGGTATTTTATCTTCTTACCGGATTTAATATTCTATTTATTAATTTCTTAATATAGAAATTGAAAATATAGAAAAAAAAAAAAGAATTCCTAAGCATCCGGTTAAGATCGATCTAAACCAGCCCATTATATATATGATTCAACATGCCAACTATTAAACAACTTATTAGAAACACAAGACAGCCAATCAGAAATGTCACGAAATCCCCCGCTCTTGGAGGATGTCCTCAGCGACGAGGAACATGTACTAGGGTGTATGTGCGACTCGTTCAGACCATGGACTAGGACAAAAGAAAGAAAACAATTGATCCAGTATCACCGATCCGTACCAGTGAGTAGGATAGAATAGAATGGACGAACTCCATTGAATATTCAATATCTTAAAAAAAGATCTATCCTTCGATTGGGGTATCAAATGTATGGTTCCCGTTGGTGCAAATCCAATCACCTCAATTTTAAATTTAAGATGAGAAAGGATTCCCCATTGATAGCAAATGGTATTCATTAAGCAGGGGAAATCTTATTTTAAAAAGTCAAAATTTTAGGCCTTATTCTTGCAAGAACGGACTAACAGGGTCAGCTACTCAGCAAATCTTCATAATTAAATACCGTTACTGTATAAACAGATCTCGTTGTGAAAGACCTAGTACTAGATAATTATGGGTAGAGCCAAAGGGTGTGAACTGTACAAGTTAACAATAACATTGATTAAATGAAGGAAGGGCTCCGGTGTATAGAGAGGACCTCGCCGTTTAAGAAGTAACCATAGAAACGATGGAACCCACTATAATCCATTTTTATTTATTACTTTTTTATTTACTATGTGTTTTTGATACCTAGTATCAATACAATTTTGATTTCTAGGCGAAATGCCTAGAAAAAAATCGTGGTCGGGAAGGTTAGAGTAGCAAAAGCCATTGGAATTTTTATTTTATACATTGGAAGAATCCGTTTTGTTATTAATAGACTAGGACACGGGAAGGGAATAACTGAAAGAAAGGAAATCAATTAGTTATTCATCAAAGTTTCATTTATTCAATGACCAGAATTAAACGAGGGTATATAGCTCGAAGACGTAGAACAAAAATCCGTTTATTTGCATCAACTTTTCGAGGGGCTCATTCAAGACTTACTCGGACTATTACTCAACAGAAAATAAGAGCTTTGGTTTCGGCTCATCGGGATAGGGGTAGACAAAAGAGAGATTTTCGTCGTTTGTGGATTACTCGTATAAATGCAGTAATTCGAGACAATAAAGTATACTTTAGTTATAGCAAATTAATACACAATCTGTACAAGAAACAATTGCTTCTTAATCGTAAAATACTTGCACAAATAGCTATATTAAATAAGAGTTGTCTTTATATGATTTCCAATGAGATCATAAAATAAAGAGAGTGAAGGGAATCCGTTGGAATGGTTTAAATGGAGTTCCCTGGAGAATGAACTCTGGGAAGGTAGAGTAGAAATTAGTATGATAAAATATGAAAAAGTCGTCAAAATGAAAATGAAGAAACATGTTGAATAAAAAATATTTCTTATTCTTCTATTCTTCCCCAATTTTTTTTTTTTTTTCAAACGACACGACAATCAAATCTGGATTTCCTATTTTTAGAAAAAAAAAAGCGTCAATCCGCATTTGAGTTTGGATTGGGATTTTTTTTGATTCAATTCAAGAGTCAGCCTATTTTTTTCTGGTTCTAAGACCAGTAGTTCTAGCGGTTGACTCGCTTCTTTCAAATTGTTTCTCATTATTAAGAAAAGGTAACGGAGATAAAATACGAGCTTGTTTTATAGCAATAGTAATTAATCGTTGTTGTTTTAAGGTCAATCGATTCACCCGTCTAGATAATATTTTTCCTTGTTCGCTAATAAATCGACTAATTAAACTCATGTTTCTATAATCAATTCGATCCCCCGATTGGATCGGAGGCAAACGCCTACGAAAAGATCGCTTGGATTTAAGAAAGATTCGCTTGGATTTATCCATGGTTTGTTTATTCCTTATCTTAAAGAAAAGATCCTAATCCTATTTCTTAATTCTCCATCACGGTTGATCTGATCGAAATAGGATTTGGTTTGTTTATATTAAAATTAATATATATTATATATTGTTATATATTAGATATATCTAATATGTCATTTTTGATCTTCCTTGGAACGGAAGACTGACACACGAGTGACCGGTTCGATCTATTTCTTTATCTCCCCGTGAATCGTATGTTTGTAACAACAGGGACAGAATTTTCTCAATTCCAATCGACTAGGCGTATTATGTCGATTCTTTTGAGTAATATATCTGGAAATGCCCGTTGATTCCTTATTAACACGATTTCGAACACAACTGGTACATTCCAAAATCACCGTTACTCGGACATCTTTACCCTTGGCCATGAGCCTCCTTTGGTTTTTGATTCATTCAACTCTTTGATTTTCCGATCCGAAACGAGGAAGAAGAAAGGAACAAAAAAAAACAGGTAACTCGAAATCTAATTATGAAAGAAAGGTTTCGTTGCAATAAATCAATATAAATCAATATAGTAATAATAACAATATATTAAATTAATAAGTAAGTAATATAATGATTTCTAACTATATTACTCGATTTAGAATTTAAAATTGCCGTACAGCATTTAATTTTTATTTAAGTATCTTGTATGATATTGTTGCCCCAACCATCACATTTTACTCTATTTTTTATTAATTTTATTTAAATTTGAACCTGGCCCGAATTACTAGTTTCACAGAGGGGGAATCCCCTTTTTGTTTTTCTAACGTATATTCGAAAAAAAAAAAAGAAGGGAAGGGATTAGTTACAGATATTTGATTCTATCTCTAATCCTCTTCCCCCCCTACCATATCAATAACTAGAATGAAAAAAAGGGGAATATCAACGCATCCGGAAAAAAACGATTGATCTCTATCAATAAACCTGCTAAAGACCCGAACCATAGAGTACTTACTACCGGTGCCACGGAGAGATATGTTTTTAGATCTCGCATTTTAAATTCTCCTCCTTCTTTATTATTTCTAATACATAATGCTAATACATATATAACCAGATGTGTATATGTACTTAATGACTGACCGCTTGTATTTGTACGCGGAATTCCTAATTCAAGTTGAAATGTACAAAATAGATCGTACTTTTCTGAATCTTAAAAGAAACAAATATGCCCCTTTAGGCCAGAAATTCTCGAAAAATAGTCATTTTTTACAGGGTCTCATATTTATTTCATACTTTAATATAATAGAAATATAATAATATAATAGAAATATATTAGAAGTCTTTTACTATTTTTAATATAATTATATGTTATATGAGACCAAAAAGAAGAAATGACAAGATATTTGTGTATATCAATGGAAGAAATAAAGATATGGAAAACAAAACAGGGATTCTCTACAATGACACTGTAGACCAATTGAAAGGGATGTAGCGCAGCTTGGTAGCGCGTTTGTTTTGGGTACAAAATGTCGCGGGTTCGAATCCTGTCATCCCTACCTATTACTTATCTTCTGAACAGTAACGGGGGATCAATTGAGATCGATTAAAAGAAAATTGGATATACATAAAAAATCTTTAATTTTATGATAGTATATATGCAAGACGTATTGGGGTCACAAAATATTCATTGTGATAATAAAGCGCTCTTAGTTCAGTTCGGTAGAACGTGGGTCTCCAAAACCCGATGTCGTAGGTTCAAATCCTACAGAGCGTGATTCTGTGTTCTTGTTAGTCGCGCTAGGTCGAAAATTACCACCGAAAAAATGAAACCAATCTAATTTTGACCTCCCGCGAATTAAAGGAAGTAGGAGGTCAATCAAAAAAGGGATGTTAATTAATCAAAGTTCCAACTGATCACCACGTCTGTATTGTAAATATGCAGTTACAAATAATCCAGCCAAAGTAATAGGAATTAGACCCAAGACGATTCCAAATAGAAAAACTTCAATCATTTCAATTTGTTTGAGAGGGGAAAGGGGAGGTAATATCTATGCTTAAATATAAATAGTAATCCGTATTGACTCTAAATCTCAATGACCAAAAATTGGAAATTGATACGGTAAGGAACTATAGAATATATGAACTATCACAGAAATATTTTTGTATGAATTGTTCATTTAATTAATTTCAAATAAGTCGTATCTTGCTCAAGCCGATAAATAGAGCTGAGGTTATAGTCAAAGCTGCTAGTAGAAAACCGAAATAACTAGTTATAGTAGGCATGAAAGGGCTAAATGAAATATGTTCTTTTTCTACATATGTTTAGAAAGTACTTCCCTAAGTTTCAATTTTTGAAAGATACGAGGATAGGCAAAAATACCAACCAATTGAAAGGATAAGTTCCAATTGAAAGGATAAGTTCAATTGAAAGTTTTTGATTCATCAAGTATTATAGATGATATTAACAAAAACATTATAGATGATATTAACAAAAACAAAGTAACAGAAGTAAGAAATCAATTCATCATCTGGGACATTTACGCATCCCGCAATTTCGAATCAACAGATTCGTTGGTCAACTCTTGAGTTGAATAAACTAATATACGTATATAACTAATATAACTAATATATGTATATATAGAATATTCAAAATTCTAAATCTAAATAAAGTAATAATTACGAACTTTTTTTATAACTTCATTCAAAAATGAAACTTTCTTTTGGAATAAAATTGAAAAAGAATTTGGATCGTTTTTTATTGTATCAAAATATCGAATCCATTATTTTTTTCGAACGACCAGTGAACTCAGTAGTGGTTCATTCACATAATTTCGTGATTGAAAAGAAAAAAAGTATCACATGACCAGATCAATCAAAACTCGGTTTTACATTTTGTCCTTTCATATCCCTAAGCTCCCTCCTTGTAATTAGGTCAAGAAGGATCCCCTTTGTTTGGGTCTAATATAACAATGCGTGCATCGCCAATATTGATTATTCTTTTATTTATTCGTTGTTCTCTTTCTTTCATGAAATACTATCTACTATTAGTACTGGGCGACTAACCAATTCTTAAAAAAAAATTCTACAACCACAAAAAGGATATCTTTTCTTTAGATGTTACATCTAATTGAATCGTGAGAATATGATAAGCTCCTTCAAAAATTATTGGAAAACAACCCGTTGTATTTACATTTTACCTGATCTTCGGTTTCGAATCCAAAGCCAATAATGAGGAAACCTTATACTATAAGTAATTTTATGAACTTTCTATTTAATGGTAGAAAATTCTAGATCGACACGCAACAAGAAAAGAATAAAGAAATTATCTAACACTTCATTTCGATACTGATTGTGAAATTGCATTGCTGTGTCAGAAGAAGGATCGCTATACTGATTCGGTATACTCTAAAGACACCCTTGGTACAATATTGACGATCTCACAAAGATTTTATTTCAGTGAATTTCCATTTACTGATTTCATCTTTTACGGAATCGACCCCCCCGACTGTACAAGAATATGCGGAGCTCAACATGTCTGGAAGCACAGGAGAACGTTCTT